CAAATTGATAATATTATAATAATGTATATGGATACGTTTAGGGGGAGCTTTTCCTCTAGCTCGAGACTTTCCTGTTTCCGGGGGGTTTTCAGGATTAATAATAGTTTACGAGTTTAAGGGGGTAGGGGGGTTTTACCCGCAAAAACCGAGGGGGTCACTTGATAGGTATCTTAGGAGTAATCACTAACTATTTATGCTCATGATATCAGTTATGCAAGTCTTCTAATAAAGTTTAATGTCATGCATTTCTCTTATTAAATGCAAGGAAAAGTACAACCTTGTCTGTTAACCTTAGCGCTGCACTCTGAAATGCCAAATGAAAAGGAAAAAAAAAAAAAAAAGCCAAATGCACATTAGAATGAATGCCCGGCATGTGGGGTCACGGTTTACCATGAACTCCACCAATAACGCATGTCAGGGCCAGTAAATGTGTGTGGAAATAGAGCAAGTGATGGCCTTGAGATGTAGAACCACTAGCCAGAAATAATTCACTAATAGCTACCCCCACAAGAATAGGACATCACTATCATTAAACGGAGGTACGGTGCTTAAAGACTAATGTCTTCCTTCTTATGGACTAACGATTTTAAAAAAACATATGTTGGGTCAAGGACTTGAAGATGATTTAATTGAGACTACATTTTATTCTTTGTATGCAAGTTTGTTGTTTATTCTTTTGATGTATTGTGTCTTGCTTAAAAGATAGTTGGTGGCATGAATGGTCAATGTAAAATTAATGTTGATTATACATGTATGTCCTAATGCATTATTATATATGGTCAATATATATATATGGTATAAGTACATATATGTACTTTCAAAGAATAGTTAAATTTAGAATTCTAGCTTTGGGAGCTAGAGGTGGGAGTTAAAATCTCCCTTCTTTGAGCAATAGGGAGGATTTTAACCTCCGGCGGCCGGCTTACAAGACCGGTGCTCTGGCGCTGAGCTACTAGTGCAAGCTACTTCCAGAAGGTTGTTTTCCAGTCAGCCGAGGATTGGGAAAAGGCCGAGAAAATTGAAAAAATAAAAGAAAGAAGCAACTTGTCCAATAATAATATAGGGGTGTTCGACGGGTATTCCTCCAATTCATGTTAAAATTAGTACATCTGCTACGAGGGCTCAAAAGATTAGTTGGGAAAGGGGACGGAAGGTTAGGCTTCGGAGCTTTGAGGTATGAAGAAGTGGGACCAATATTAGAGATAGGATAGAGGCAAGTAGGGCTAAAACACCCCCTAGTTTATTAGGAATAGATCGTAAGATGGCGTAAGCGAATAGGAAGTACCATTCAGGCTTAATATGAGGAGGAGTAACTAAGGGGTTGGCTGGGGTGAAGTTGTCTGGGTCTCCTAGGCAGTTTGGGGTAAAAAGTGCAAGGGAGGCCAGGGCAAGCAGTATAATGGCAAAGCCAATAAGGTCTTTATATGAGAAGTAAGGGTGAAAGGGGATTTTGTCTGCATCTGAGTTTAATCCTGCGGGATTATTTGATCCTGTTTCGTGAAGGAAGAGAAGGTGTAGTACTGTGGCAGCTAAAATGACGAAAGGGAGTAGAAAGTGGAAGGCGAAGAACCGTGTTAAGGTGGCATTGTCTACTGAAAACCCCCCTCAAATTCATTGTACTAAGGTTCCCCCTACGTAGGGGACTGCGGAGAGTAGATTGGTGATGACGGTGGCTCCTCAGAAGGACATTTGTCCTCAGGGGAGAACGTACCCTACGAAGGCAGTTATTATTACGAGGAGAAGAAGAACAACTCCAATATTTCAGGTCTCTTTATATAGAAAGGAGCCGTAGTATAGTCCCCGTCCTACATGTAAATAGATGCAGATAAAGAAGAAAGAAGCGCCGTTGGCATGTATATTTCGGATTAGTCATCCGAAGTTGACGTCCCGGCAGATGTGGGCAACAGAAGAGAAGGCAGTAGCGATGTCTGAGGTATAGTGTATGGCTAGAAATAGGCCGGTAAGAATCTGAGTAATCAAGCAGAGTCCTAGGAGAGAGCCGAAATTTCATCAGGCGGAGATATTTGAGGGGGCTGGTAGATCAACAAGGGCATCATTTGCAATTTTTAGTAGGGGGTGGGTTTTTCGTAGGCTGGCCATTATAGGTTCCTGTAGTTGAATAACAACGGTGGTTTTTCAAGTCATTAGTCCTGGTTAAAGTCCTGGCAGAAATAATGACTTATGTTATGTATTTTTTTATGTTAGGTGTTATTGGAGGGTCTGTAGTAGGGCCTTCTAACCCTTCTCCTTACTTTGGGGCTTTAGGGTTGGTTACTGTTGCAGGCATAGGGTGTGGGGTGTTGGCGGGACGAGGGGTGTGCTTTTTGTCTTTGGTTTTATTCTTAATCTATTTAGGGGGGATGTTGGTTATGTTTGCTTATTCTGCTGCTTTGGCAGCTGAGCCTTATCCTGAAGGGCTTGGGAGCGGAGGGGTAATTACTAATTTAGTTGTATATTTATTAGTAGTTTTAGGAGGGGGGGCTGTTCTGGTGGGAGGAGAAGGAGGACTAGGACGAGCAGTTGATGAGGGGGCGGAGTTTTTTGTAGTTCGAGCAGATACTGAAGGGGTTGCCTTAATATACTCTTTAGGGGGTTTTATATTGTTGTTGGCGGGGTGGGCTCTCCTTTTATGCTTGTTTGTGGTGTTGGAGGTGTGTCGGGGGCCTAGTCGGGGGGCCCTTCGGGCTGTTTAGGAGAGGAGAGGGAGGAGGGCTAAGGCTAAGGTAATAAAGAAGAAGGCTAGGAAAGTTTTTACTATTCCTTGCTGTATATTACTTGTTGTTGTAATTAAAGGAAGGTTGGCTTTAGTAATAGTTTTTGGTCCTGATTTCTCTAATCATGTTTGGTCTACCATTTGCGTTGCAATAAACTGTCCTAGTGTCAAGTTTAGTTTTGGAGGAAGGCGGTGGATGATGTTCGGAAAGTAGCCAAGCATATTTGAGAAGTGATGGTAGGGGTGTTTTGGGGCGGGGCTATATTGTTTGCTTGTTAAGGTGGCGAGTTCTAAGGCTAGGAGGAGTCCTACAATAGTTACCAAAAGGGCGGAGATTTTTAGGAGAAAGGGTATTGTTATAATAGGGGTTTTGGGGAGGGTAATATTAGAGGTTAGAATGAGGCCGGCAATAATACTTCCTCAGGCGAGTCGTTTAATTGGATTAATTACTGCTTTGTTATTTTCGTTGATTGGGGAAAAAGAGTTAAATCGGGGGTGTCCTATAGATACAAAAAATACGACTCGGAGACTGTATACGGCTGTGAAGGAGGTGGCTAAAAGAGTAAGGGCAAGGGCTCAGGCATTGAGGGCGGAAACATTTAGGGCTTCGATGATTGCGTCTTTTGAGAAAAATCCTGCAAGGAAGGGGGTCCCTGTTAAGGCGAGGCTTCCTACTGTTAAACAGGAGGATGTAAAAGGTGTTAGGTGGTGTATTCCTCCTATTTTTCGGATGTCTTGTTCGTCGTTGAGGCTATGAATAATAGATCCCGAGCATAAGAATAGTATTGCTTTAAAGAAGGCATGGGTACAGATGTGTAGAAATGCTAGATGGGGCTGGTTTAAGCCGATTGTTACTATCATAAGGCCAAGTTGACTTGATGTCGAGAAGGCAACAATTTTTTTGATGTCATTTTGAGTGAGGGCGCAGGTTGCTGTGAAAAGGGTTGTTAGTGCTCCTAAACATAGGCAGGTGGTAAGGATAAAAGGGTTGTTTTCTATAAGGGGGCTTATACGAATTAAAAGGAAAATTCCGGCGACAACTATAGTGCTGGAGTGAAGTAGGGCAGAGACCGGTGTGGGGCCCTCCATTGCGGAGGGCAGTCATGGGTGGAGGCCGAATTGGGCGGACTTGCCTGTAGCTGCTACAATAAGTCCGAGGAGGGGGTAAGTTAAGTCGTGGTGGGGCGAGGATGAGAAGATTTGTTGTATCTCTCAGGAGTTTAAATTGGTGGCTAGTCATGCTATTGTAAAAATTAAGCCGATGTCTCCTACTCGATTGTACAATACAGCTTGTAAGGCAGCTGTGTTGGCGTCTGCTCGGCCATATCATCAGCCAATGAGTAAAAACGATATAATGCCTACCCCTTCTCATCCAATAAAAAGTTGAAACATATTGTTAGCAGTTACTAAAATAATTATGGCGATTAAGAAGGTTAATAGGTATTTAAAAAAGCGGTTTATAAAGGGGTCTGTGTGCATATATCATGATGCAAATTCTAGAATTGATCAGGTTACATAGAGGGCTACGGGGGTAAAGAAGATTGAGTAGAAGTCGAATTTTAGGCTAATGTTAATGTCGAAGGTTAAGGTGTTTGTTCAGGATCATGTGGTAATTACGGTTTCTGCCCCTTCTGAGAGAAATAGAAATAAAGGGAAGAGGCTAACTAAGAAGGCTAGTTTGACGGCTGTTTTTACTTGGTTGAGTGCTCACGTATTTGGTTGGGGGGAGGGGGACAGGGTGGTTATTACAGGCCAAATTAGGAGAAAAAAAATGGTGATTAGGCTGGTTGTTATTATGGTAGGGGTGAGGTGCATAGCTTTTACTTGGATTTGCACCAAGAGTTTTTGGTTCCTAAGACCAATGGATTAGCTGTTATCCTTTAAAAGCATTCGAGGGAGCTCCGGAGTTCAACCGAGGTTACGAGGGTTAGCACTCTTCATTGCTGGCAAGCCCTTCTCGGTGGGCAAGAGGAGTTTAACCTCTGGCTCTAGAATCACAATCTAGTGTTTTTTTTAACTATTTCTGCTTGCGGTTCATCCTCAGATAATTTCGGGCTTAAGGATAAGTAGGAGGAGGGGGAAAGTATGAAGGGCAAGGAGAAGGTGTTCTCGCGTGTGGGAGGGGGCTAGTGCTGTCATGTGTTGAGGGGTTGGGCCTCGTTGTGTTATAAGAAATATGTATAGGGAGTAGCCGGCGGTGATTAGGGTGCCCGTGCCTGTTAGGGCAATTGTTGTTCATGATCAGTTAAATAAAGAGGTAATAATTATTAGTTCTCCTATTAAGTTTGGCAGTGGGGGGAGGGCTAGGTTGGCTAAGCTGGCAATAAATCATCAGGCAGTTATTAAGGGAAGAACTACTTGTATTCCTCGGGCAAGGATTATTGTACGGGTGTGTGTTCGTTCATAGTTTGTGTTTGCTAGGCAAAATAGGGCGGAGGAGGTTAGTCCGTGGGCGATTATAAGAATTAAGGCGCCAGTTAGCCCTCAGGGGGTTTGGGTAAGAATGCCTGCTGCGACGAGGCCTATATGTCCTACAGAGGAGTAGGCAATTAGAGATTTAAGGTCTGTTTGTCGTAGGCAAATTGAGCCTGTTATAATTACGCCCCACAAGGCTAAAATAATGAAGGGGTAGCTTAATTCTTTAGTGAGGGGTTCTAGGGTAGTGAGTATTCGAATTATTCCATATCCCCCAAGTTTTAGTAAGACGGCGGCAAGCACTATTGAGCCGGCGATAGGGGCTTCTACGTGGGCTTTTGGTAATCAAAGATGTATTCCATAAAGGGGTATCTTGACTAGAAAAGCTATAAGGCACCCTACCCATCAGGCTTTGTCTGCAATATTTACAAGAGGGGGGAAGGTGGTGAAGTGTAAGGTGAGTAAGGACAGGCTTCCTGTAGAGGCTTGTAATAGAAGGAGGGCGACAAGTAATGGCAAAGACCCTGCAAGGGTATAAAATAAAAAGTAAGTGCCGGCATTTAAGCGCTCTGCTTGATTACCTCATCGGGTGATGAGGAAAAGGGTAGGTACTAAGGTGGCCTCAAATATTAGGTAGAAGAGAAGTATTTCGGTTGCGGAGAATGCTATAATTAGAAAGAATTGTAGGGAAATTAAAAGGGTGATATAAAGGCGCTGTCGGTTGATGGGTTCTTTTTTTGTGTGGACTTGGCTGGCTAAAATTATTAGGGGAAGAAGTCAGCAAGTTAAGACTAATAAGGGTGTGGATAATAGGTCTAGGGCCATTAGGCTATTTAAGGAGTGTCACCCTGTGGCAGTTATACTGTTTAATCAGGTTAGGCTAGCTGCAGCAATAAGGAGGCTGTGGGCTAGTGTAGAGGATCAAAGTGTCTTTGGGGGGGCAAGTCAAGTGGTTGGTACAAGCATAATTGTTGGGATTAAAATTTTTAGCATTGTAGAAGGTTTAAGTTTTGGAGTCGGTCTGAGCCATGGGTACGAGCAGTGGCTACTAGGAGGGCTAGTCCTGTACTTGCCTCACAAGCTGAAAAAGCAAGGAGGAGGATGGGGGCAGCAGAAAAGTTTGTTGTGTTGAGCTCTAGGGTTCATAGGGCTAGGGCTAGGAAAAGGGATAGTATTATTGCTTCTAGGCAGATGAGGGCGGAAAGGAGGTGGGCGCGGTGGAAAGCAAGGCCTGCGAGGCCCAAAATAAAGGCTGTTGAAAAAGTGAAATGTGTAGGGGTCATTAGGTAATTGTGGACTTTAACCACGATCTTTTGAGCCGAAATCAAGTATTTTATTTAAACTAACTGCCTATTCCGCTCATTCTAGGCCTCCTTGGAGTCATTCATAAATGAGGCCAAGGGTGAGGAGAATTAGTAGAGTTGTGGCTCAAAGAAAGGTGAGGGTGGGGGCTGGGAGTTGGTCCCCTCAGGGGAGGGGAAGCAGTAGTGCAATTTCTAAATCAAATAGAATAAAAAGAATTGCTACTAGGAAAAAGCGCATGGAGAAGGGGAGGCGGGCTGAGCCTAATGGGTCAAAGCCGCACTCGTAGGGGGAGAGTTTTTCTTGGTCGGGATTTATTAGGGGGAGTCAAAAGGAAACGGTTGCTAAAATTGTTGAAAGAGCAAGGGCGATGAAGGTAACTGTGGTAATTAAATTCATTATCTTTCCTTGGATTTTAACCAAGACCTGGTGATTGGAAGTCACTAATACTTGCATTGGTACTAGAAAGATAGGAACCTCATCAGTAAATAGAGATATATAAGAATAGTCATACTACGTCTACGAAGTGTCAGTATCAAGCTGCTGCTTCAAATCCGAAGTGGTGTTGGACGGTAAAGTGGTATTTAATGTGTCGTGCCAGGCAGACGGCGAGAAAGGTTGTACCAATAATAACATGAAGGCCATGGAAGCCTGTTGCAACAAAAAAGGTAGAGCCATATACTCCGTCTGCAATTGTAAAAGGGGCTTCATAATATTCTATTCCTTGAAGAAGTGTAAAATAGGCTCCTAATAGAATTGTGAGGGCAAGGCCTTGGGTGGTTTGTTTTCGGTCTCCCTCTATGATGCTATGGTGAGCTCATGTGACTGTAACACCAGAGGCAAGAAGGACAGCTGTATTGAGGAGGGGGACTCCGAATGGGTCTAGAGGTGTAATGCCTGTGGGGGGCCAGCATCCTCCAATTTCAGGGGTGGGGGCGAGGCTTGCGTGGAAAAAGGCTCAGAAAAAGCCTAAAAAGAAAAAAACTTCGGAGGTAATAAAAAGAATTATTCCATAGCGTAGGCCTTTTTGAACGGGGGGTGTATGATGTCCTTGGTAGGTTGCTTCTCGCACAATATCTCGTCATCATTGATATATAGTTAAAAGAAGAAGAATTGTGCCTAGAAAAATCAGGGTTATTTTGTTGTAGTGGAATCATATAGCAAGGCCGGAAGTTAGTATAAGCGCGGCAACAGCCCCTGTTAGGGGCCAGGGGCTGGGGTCTACTATGTGGTATGCGTGTGCTTGGCGGGCCATTAAACATTTTCTTGTAGGTAGAGACTTATTAGAAGAACAAACACGTAAGCTTGAATTATTGCAACTGCTACTTCTAGAATAGTTAATAAGAGAAGAACAATGAAGGTAATGATGGCCACAGTTGGTATTATTGGCAATAATACGAAGGCTGCGGTGGCAATAAGTTGTATTAGCAGGTGGCCAGCAGTGAGGTTAGCGGTAAGGCGAACGCCTAAGGCTAGGGGTCGAATGAAGAGGCTAATTGTTTCAATAATAATTAAGACGGGAATTAAGGGCACGGGGGTGCCTTCAGGCAGAAGGTGGCCTAATGCTGCTGTTGGTTGGTTTTGCATTCCAATTAATACTGTAGCAAGTCACAAGGGGACGGCAAGCCCTATGTTTAGCGAAAGTTGGGTGGTAGGGGTAAATGTATATGGGAGGAGGCCTAACATATTTAGGGTAATTAAGAAGATTATTAAAGAGGCAAGAAGCAGGGCTCATTTGTGCCCTCCGGGGTTAATGGGTATCATTATTTGGGATGAAAATCGTGATAAGAACCAACCTTGAAGGGTTAGAAGGCGATTAGTTATTCAGCGGGAGGCAGGGGAGGGGAGTAGAATTCAGGGGAGGACAAAAGCTAGTCCTATTAAGGGGATTCCCATTAAGGAGGGGCTTATAAACTGGTCAAAGAAGCTTGCTATCATGGTCAGGATCAGGAGTCTGTTTTAGGGGTTTGGGTGCTTTGAGCTGTGGGGTCGTTTGGAAAAATGTGGTTAAGCACTTTTGGTACTACTAGGGTTAAAAAGATAATTCAGGAAAAGACTAAAATGGCAAATCAAGGGGAAGGGTTGAGCTGGGGCATGTCGCTAGGGGTGGGCGGAAGTCACCAATCTTCAGCTTAAAAGGCTGACGCTATGGTCCATTTTAGCTTCTTAGCGAGGCGTCTTCTAGCATTAGTGTTGATCAGTCTTGGTAATATTTTAGGGGAACGGCTTCTACTACGATAGGCATAAAGCTGTGGTTTGCTCCACAAATTTCTGAGCATTGTCCATAAAAAACACCAGGGCGGGAGGCAATAAAGGCTGTTTGATTTAGGCGGCCTGGTACTGCATCTATTTTTACTCCTAAAGCAGGGACTGCTCATGAGTGTAAGACATCTTCTGCTGTAACTAGTACTCGAACGGGGGCTTCTGTTGGGACAACTATTCGGTGGTCAACTTCAAGGAGGCGGAATTGTCCTGGGGCTAAATCTGGGGTTGGAACTATGTAAGAGTCAAATGCAATTTCTTTATAGTCGGTATATTCATAGCTTCAGTATCATTGATGCCCAATTGCTTTTACTGTCAGGTGGGGATTATTAATTTCGTCTATTAGGTGAAGAATTCGTAAAGAGGGAAGAGCAATAAGGATTAAGATAATTGCAGGCAAGATTGTTCAAATAATTTCGATTTCTTGGGAGTCTAAAATGTATATGTTCGTTAGTTTCGTTGTTACTATAGCAACAATAATATAAAGCACTAAAGTGCTGATGAGGAAAACAATTATAAGGGCATGGTCGTGGAAGTGAAGTAGCTCTTCTATTACTGGTGATGCGGCGTCTTGAAATCCTAATTGTGTGGGGTGGGCCATAAGTAAGATGCGCGAGAGTCCAACTCGCGGCTCTGCTTTGACAAAGCAGTGTTTTAACAACTATACTAGCATCTTATTAAGAAAGTGGCAGAGTGGCTATGTGGCTGGCTTGAAACTAGTTTATGGGGGTTCGATTCCCTCCTTTCTCGTTAAACCGCTTGTTGGACTTGCACGAAGGCTGGTTCTTCAAATGTATGGTAGGGGGGTGGGCAGCCATGTAGTCACTCTACGTTTGTTAAAGTTAGTTCTACAGAGGATACAACTCGTTTAGCAGCAAATGCTTCTCAGAGGATAAATAGGAACATAATTACTGCGGTTAATGAAATTAAAGATCCTAGGGAAGAAACTGTATTTCACAAGGTGTAGGCGTCCGGGTAGTCGGAGTATCGGCGGGGCATTCCTGCGAGCCCTAGGAAGTGTTGGGGGAAGAAGGTAAGATTAACTCCAATAAATATTACGCCGAAATGAATTTTTGATCATGTGCTGTGTAGGGTGTAGCCTGTGAGTAGGGGAAATCAGTGTACAAATCCTGCTATGATGGCAAATACTGCGCCCATGGATAATACATAGTGGAAGTGTGCTACTACGTAGTAAGTGTCATGGAGTATGATGTCTAGGGAGGAATTGGCTAGTACAATTCCAGTTAGTCCTCCTACAGTAAAAAGAAAAATGAAACCTAAGGATCATACAAGGGGTGTTTCTCATTTAATTGCTCCTCCATGTAAGGTTGCAAGTCAGCTAAATACTTTGACCCCTGTAGGAATTGCAATAATTATTGTAGCAGAAGTAAAATAGGCACGAGTGTCAACGTCCATTCCAACTGTAAATATGTGGTGGGCTCATACAATGAACCCTAGTAAGCCAATGGCTATTATGGCTCATACCATTCCTATATATCCAAAAGGTTCTTTTTTGCCTGCATAGTACGCCACGATGTGAGAAATTATACCAAATCCTGGGAGAATAAGAATATATACCTCTGGATGGCCAAAGAATCAAAATAGGTGTTGATATAGGATGGGGTCCCCGCCTCCTGAAGGGTCAAAAAAGGTTGTGTTAAGATTTCGGTCTGTTAGAAGCATTGTAATGCCGGCTGCAAGGACAGGTAGTGACAGCAGAAGAAGTACAGCAGTAATTAGGACGGCTCAGACAAAGAGGGGTGTTTGATATTGTGATATTGCAGGGGGTTTTATATTGAGAATTGTTGTAATGAAATTAATGGCCCCTAGAATTGATGAAATCCCTGCTAGGTGTAGGGAAAAAATTGTAAGGTCTACGGAGGCCCCTGCATGGGCCAAGTTGCCTGCTAAGGGAGGGTAGACGGTTCAGCCTGTTCCTGCTCCAGCTTCAACTCCGGAGGAAGCCAAGAGGAGAAGAAAAGAAGGGGGGAGAAGTCAAAAGCTTATGTTATTTATACGAGGGAAGGCCATGTCTGGGGCTCCAATTATTAGGGGGATGAGCCAGTTCCCAAAACCTCCAATTATAACTGGTATTACTATAAAGAAGATTATTACGAAGGCGTGAGCGGTGACGATTACATTATAAATTTGATCATCCCCAAGTAAGGCCCCTGGTTGGCTTAGTTCTGCGCGGATAAGTAAGCTTAGGGCAGTGCCTACCATGCCGGCTCAGGCACCAAATACTAGATAGAGGGTGCCAATGTCTTTATGGTTTGTCGAAAAAAATCAACGTGTGATTGCCACAGGTAAAATGGCTGAGTTTAAGCGGTGGATTGTAGTCCCATAGACAGAGGTTCAAGTCCTCTTTTTACCAAGCCTTGAGGTGTAATAACATGTAAGATTGCAAATCTTAAGTAGCAGAGTAACGTCTGCCGGGGCTTCCCCCGCCCTTTCCCGGGACGGGCGGGGGAAGGGTAGGCGGATGCTCGCTGGTTTGGGCACTTAGCTGTTAACTAAGAGTTTGTAGGATCGAGGCCTTCCCGTCTAGAAGGCTTTAGCTTAATTAAAGTGTCTGTTTTGCATGCAGAAGATGTGGGTTAGTATCCTGCAAGTCTTATTCAGGGGCTGGGAGATTTTAACTCCCACTTGAGGCTTTGAAGGCCTTTGGTCTTGCGTTATCCTAAGCCCCTAGAGGGAAGAAAGGCAGGCTATTGTTGGTAGCAGAGGGAGGAGGAAGATGGAAGTGAGGGTGGAAAGTGTCAGGGGAAGTGAGGGCTGGGAGGGGGTTAGGCGCCAAGAGGCGGTGCTGGCCAGGGTTGCTGGGGCAACTGTGAGGGTTATAGCATATGATAGTCGCAGATAGAAGTATAGACTTAATAGGGCAGTTAGGGCCATTATTGTGGCGATAATAGGGAGTTGTTGTTTGGTGAGCTCCTGTAAGATTAGCCATTTTGGTATAAAGCCTGTTATGGGGGGAAGGCCCCCCAATGATAGTAGTACTAGGGGAAAAAGGGCGGTTAGTATAGGGGCTTTGGCCCAAGAGAGGGAGAGGGAATTAATATTGGTTGTATTATTATACTTCATGGCTAGGAAGGCTGAAGTTGTTATAATTAAATAGGTGAGTAGGGCGAGAAGGGTAAGGGAGGGGGCAAATTGAATGATAATAAGCATTCAGCCGAGGTGTGCGATGGAAGAATATGCTAAAATTTTTCGTAGTTGTGTTTGATTTAAACCCCCTCAGCCGCCAATTAGTGTTGAGGCTAGGCCGAGGGCAATTAGTAGTTCTTGGTTGGGGTTTGGTAGTTGGAGGAGAAGTATAAAAGGTGCGAGTTTTTGTCAGGTGGATATGATTAGGCCTGTGAGCAGGTCTAGGCCTTGTAAAACTTCTGGTAGTCAGATGTGGAGGGGGGCTAGTCCAATTTTTAAGGATAGGGCAATAGTAATTATAGTGGTAGGGAGGGGGTGGGTCATTAGGGAAATATCTCATTGTCCGGTAAGTCAAGCATTGGAGATGCTGGCAAACAATAGGGTGGCAGCTGCTGTTGCTTGAGTTAAAAAATACTTTGTAGTTGCCTCTGTGCTACGGGGGTGGTGTTGTTGTGCTATTAGGGGAATAATGGCTAGGGTATTAATTTCTAGCCCCATTCAGGCAAGTAGTCAGTGGGAGCTTGTAGCTGTAATAGTAGTTCCTAAAATAAGGCCAAATAGGAGAAGTAAAAAAATGAGAGGGTTCATTAGTAAAGGAGGGGTTTTAACCAACATGTTTGGGGTATGGGCCCAAAAGCTTATTTAGCTGACTTTACTAGGAAGTAGTCTAGTGGAAGCACTGAGAGTTCTGATCTCTTCAGGTAGGGTTCGAGTCCCTTCTTTCTAAGGAGCTGGAGGGACTTTAACCCTCATAATTCACTCTATCAAAGTGGTCCTTTATTTCAGGCACGGCTCCATAATTAAATTTGAGGGGGGAGGCCTGCTAGAGACAGGGGGAGGGCCAGGTGTCAGATTACTAGGGCTAGTGTAAGGGGGAGGAAGTTTTTTCAGATTAGGTGCATTAGTTGATCATATCGAAATCGGGGGTAGGAGGCTCGAACCCATAGGAAAACTACAGACAAGAGGGCTGCTTTAAACATTAAATTTATCGTTGTAAGTTCGGGGAGTATGGGGAAGAAAGATGCCCCTATGAATAGGATGGTAGAGAGGGTGTTTATAAGGAGGATGTTAGCGTATTCTGCTAAAAAAAATAAGGCAAATGGGCCTCCTGCATATTCTACATTAAAGCCTGAGACCAGTTCGGACTCTCCTTCTGTTAAATCAAAGGGGGCGCGGTTGGTTTCCGCGAGGGTGGAGACATATCATATGGCAGCTAGGGGTCAAGCGGGGCAGATAAGTCAAATGCTTTCTTGGGCAGTGCTAAACGTTTGTAGTGTAAAACCTCCTGTAAAAATTACGATGCTGAGTAAAATTAGGCCTAGGCTTACTTCATATGAAATTGTTTGTGCGACAGCCCGTAAGGCCCCAATTAGGGCATATTTTGAGTTTGAGGCTCAGCCTGAGCCTAAAATTGAGTAAACGGCCAGGCTGGAGAGGGCAAGAATAAATAAGATACTTAGGTTGAGATCTGTGATTGGGAAGGGTATTGGTAAGGGAGCTCATAAAATTAAGGCAAGGGTAAGTGCAAGCATGGGTGCCAATAAAAACAGGAGGGGGGAGGAAGTTGAGGGGCGCACGGGCTCTTTAATAAATAGTTTTATGCCGTCTGCAATTGGCTGAAGTAAGCCATAAGGGCCTACAATATTTGGGCCCTTTCGTAATTGTATATAGCCTAGGACTTTTCGTTCTAGAAGGGTCAGGAAAGCTACGGCTAATAAGACGGGAACGATGTAGGTTAGGGGGCTAATGATGTGATTTATAATTGTTGATATCATAGTTAAGGAGAGGACTTGAACCTCTGTTTAAAGGGCTTAGGCCTTTTGCATTCTTCCGGGCTCTGCCACCTTAGCTGTCTTTTTCTTAGACTGGAGGGGTTGCCCCCTTGCCCAATTTAGTTGCCTTCATTGGGTGGGGGAAGGGCTTACTTCTAGCAGGGGCCCTCCCTTTTCGGTCCTTTCGTACTAGAAAGGGGCAGTCATAGATAGAAACTGACCTGGATTACTCCGGTCTGAACTCAGATCACGTAGGACTTTAATCGTTGAACAAACGAACCCTTAATAGCGGCTGCACCATTAGGATATCCTGATCCAACATCGAGGTCGTAAACCCCCTTGTCGATATGGGCTCTAGAAGGGGATTGCGCTGTTATCCCTAGAGTAACTCGTTTCGTTGATCGGCGAGATGCCGGGTCTTGTGGGTCAGATGTTCTGTTATTTAGAGCTGTGGCTCTTATTTTAGAAAGGGAATATTCATTCCACGTGGGGGTTTTTTGTTTCCCCGTGGTCGCCCCAACCGAAGACAGGAGGGCAGAGGGTCTCTGTTACTAACTGTGCATTAAGTTTTGAGTTTTTAAGGGGGCTGCCTTTTGTCTAAAGCTTCATAGGGTCTTCTCGTCTTATGTTTTTATCCCCGCTTCTGCACGGGGGGATCAATTTCATTGGCTGGAAAAAGGAGACAGCTTAGCCCTCGTTGTGCCATTCATACGGGTCTTCATTTAAAAGACAAGTGATTGCGCTACCTTCGCACGGTCAGAATACCGCGGCCGTTTAACTTTATAAGTCACTGGGCAGGCGGGACCTCTTATATGGGTGAGGCAAGAGGCGATGTTTTTGGTAAACAGGCGAGGCTGGTGTTTGCCGAGTTCCTTCTTTTTCTTTTAGTCTTTCCTTAAACACTCCTGTGTGGGGTTAACGTTATTATTAGTTGAGGGTTTTTCTTGTTGGTACTGCTGGCTTCCTCAGGGCCCTCTTTGGTTGGGGGCGTTAATTTTCGGTGGGGGTTCGTTCTGATGTAAAGAGGTGTTTAGGAGAAGGGCGTGTCTTCTTATTACTCATGTTAGCAGTGTCGTTACTATGGGGGCATAGTAGGGCCTACTATTTTATAAGGGTTTAGAATGGTTTTATTGAAATTGGAGGTGGTGTATGACTTGAGCTTTAACGCTTTCTTTAGGGGTGGCTGCTTTTAGGCCCACGGAGGTGTTTGCCTTGATGTTTTATAATTTTTAACCTGTTAAAAAGTTGTTTCTTTTTTCAGGAGGGCTGTACCCCTTCTGAATAACTCTTTTTGGGCCTTGGTATCACTAGGGGGGTGTCCCAGTTTGAGGGGAGGCATAATTTAAAGGCTGAACTTCTATTCATTTTGTAGGCAACCAGCTATAACTAAGTTCGGTAGGTTTGTTGCCTCTACTCGAAGATCTTCCCACTCTTTTGCCACAGAGAAGGGTGCGCCCTAGTTTAGGCTGTCTTGGAGTAGCTCACTTAGTTTCGGGGGCTCAGAACTTAAGGTCTCTTTGCTTGAGGGTTACTGGCTAATTCATGATGCAAAAGGTACGAGGGGGAGTCTCTGCTTTTTTACCCTTTACTGGTTTGTTTCATTTCTCTTTCAACTTTCCCTTGCGGTACTTTTTCTATTGCGCCTAAGTTCCCCTTTTCTGTCTCCCATACTAAGGGGGTAAAATGGTTTGATTTGTTGCGTATTTTTGGTTTCTGGGTTAATTAATGTTGTTTGTTGTATTTTGTTTTGGGCTAGTTGGTGGGGGTTCAGCGCGACCTGATTTGCACAGGTGTCTTCTCGGTGTAAGGGAGGTGCTATTCTGACTTAGCTACGTGCTGGTTTTTCCAAGTGCACCTTCCGGTACACTTACCATGTTACGACTTGCCTCCCCTTTATCTTAATTACTTTTTATTTACTTGTTTGTGTGTTTCGGGGAGAGTGACGGGCGGTGTGTGCGCGCTTCAGGGCCGGTTTCAGAAAGGCTCTCTTTTCTTTTCTTACTGCTAAATCCTCCTTCAAATGGCTGTTTCAAACTATTTTCCGTTATTCCCTGGGCCAGGGAATGTAGCCCATTTCTTCCCCTCTCGTAAGCTACACCTCGACCTGGCGTTTTAGGCTTTGCCAATTGTGCCTGCTGTATATCCCTCACGGGGCAAGCTGACGACGGCGGTATATAGGCGGGAGGAACAAGGGAGGGTGAGGTTAAACGGGGATTATCGGTTCTAGAACAGGCTCCTCTAGGGGGGTCTAAAGCACCGCCAAGTCCTTTGGGTTTTAAGCTGAGGCTCGTAGTTCCCGGGCAAGCAAATATGTATATGTAGTTGCTTATGTTTAGGGCTAGGCATAGTGGGGTATCTAATCCCAGTTTGTTCCCTAGCTTTAGTGGTTTAAATTTTTAAAGCCACTTTCGTGGGGGCTCTTCCTGCCCTCGAGTGCGTATAACAGCTTTGAGGGTGTTTGGCTTTAGTAAACTATTATATAACCACATTTTACGCCGGTGTCTGTCAATTTGGACCCCTCGTATAACCGCGGCGGCTGGCACGAGTTTAACCGGTCCTCTTGGTTGTAACTAAGTCAAGCTTACACTTATTGCTTAATATTTATTACTGCTGCTTTCCCTTGGGGGTGTGGCTAAGCAAGGCGTTATGGGCTAACTGAGGGTTGTGCCTAATGCCTGCTCCTTTTTTCCTTGAAAGGTATAAGTAGGGCATTCTCACAGGGGTGCGGATACTTGCATGTATAAGTTCAATCAAAACTGACAGTAAAGTCAGGACCAAGCTTTTGTGCTTACGGGGCTTTCTAGGGCCCGTCTTAACATCTTCAGTGTTATGCTTTAGTTAAGCTACGTTAGC